ATAGGATATTTTAAGAAGTGAACATCTTTATTAGTAGCAGGGTCTGGGGCAAGAATAGGAAAGGTTATTTCACTATATTTTTGACCAGGAACAGGACCTATCACAAGAATATTTTTATTATTGGGGCGATAATTTTGAAAAGACAGATTTCCTATCTTTTCTTTCATCTCGGGTGAAATACGATCAGGGGGGGCTAATTCAAACCCCTCCGGTAAAATAAGAACAGCTCCCACATTCAAAGCTCCTTTTTTACCATTAGCTAGAACTTGTTTTAGTTGCATATCATAAGGAATTTTAACAACTGCTTCAAATACAGTATCAGGAAGTACCGCTTGTGGAACCTCAATATCCACGGGCTTATTAGCTAAATGGCAATTGGCACATACAATACGCCCAGTTGCCTCTCGTGGATTTTCATAATTCTGCTGGGCAAAAATCGGATATGCACTTGAAATGGATGCCCAAGTTATTATATATATCATGAGTGAGACAGATATGGAGCGAGTAATCTCTTCCCTTATCCAAGAAAAGGTATTTCTAGTTTGCATGGTCCAATCATTTATCCCGAAAATTTCTACAATAAAGTTAGGTAGGTTGATAATATACTTCCCTAGCCACAATTCTGCTATTTACGTTTACTGAAAAAATAAATTTTTTTTGTTGAAATATACAAGGAATACCTCGTGGGTAAAAAGAGTAAAGTAAATACGACTTTGATTTGGTTATGATGTATAAGGTAAGAAAGATTAGAATTGGATCAGTGAATCATTTTTTAGTCATTTATTGCATGATAAATCACTACAAGTGATGGAGATAAACGATTTAAATAACGAAAGATCCAATATTTAAAAATTGTATCAAGAATGACTGGAAAGGTAGAAACTAGACCAGATAAAATTTGCTCATAATGAGCAAACCCAAAATCTTTGTAAATATAACCAATCATTAGTTCCCAGCCGTGAGGAGAATGGAATCCGATACATAAATCAGTTAATAAAAGAATAGAAAAAGCTTTAATTGTATCACTTAAATTATATAGGAATTCTTGAACCCAAGAATTCAGAATAAAAAGCTTTTCCTTACCCCAAAAGGAATAACCACTTAGAATAACGAAAGATATTAGATTTGTCGAGAAGTGCAAGATTGTATGGATACGATACTCATTGTGTATCTTGATGAATTGGATCGTTTCTTTGTGGATTCCTAGACGAAATTGTTGTAAATCGGTTTCTGGGTATTCCTTTATCATTTCATCCAGCTGGAATAGTTCCTCTAATTGTATGAATTTTTCTAGAACACTTTTTTCTTGAATATCATTCAAAAAGGTTTCGCATTGTCTAGTATTCCACCAATTAGTAATCCAAGTTTTCAAACTTTTATTACAGCAGAGAGAGATCAACCAGGGCAAAAAGACTATAGATGTAAAATAAAAAAAAGGAATGAATGTTTTCTTTTTTGCCATTTTGAATCTGTGAATTGTTAATGAACCTGCCTCATTTGTTGATTCTATTAGATCTAATATTTCTATCGAGCATGAGTTTCTATTATAATTCGAATAGAATGTATTCAGCCTATGAATCCATTTTCTCTTTTTCTTTTGATTCAATACTTAGTCTTTGCTTTGAATTTATAAAGAATACAGAAATAGACTCAGAATACACTTCCAATTTGAATCAATAAAAAATTTTTGTTTCTAGGATGTTATTCCGACGTTTTTCGATTAACACTAAAAGAACGTTTTCAAATTTCTATACGAAGAAACTCCTTTTCTATCAAATATATAAAAAAAAAATGAGCCTAAAAGAATAGATGAATGTTCAATTGAAAAAAAAAATAAAGAAATTCTTTAGTTTTTTCTTCCTACTGCCAAAGCGTTTAGTCTTTTAAAATTAATTCATTTCAAAAAACTTCAATTGGTACACGCAAGAAGTAAGCCAATTCGGCAGCTTTTTGCTCAATTTCTCGTGTAGTAAAATTCTCATCAGTACGAATTAAAGGAATAGCCCCTTGACCTCGAATTTCCATATAAAGGACACGCCGAGCAGAAACACCCTCTTTAACTTCTATTCTGATGGACTGAATATCTTTCATAAGGAATCGTAAAAAGATGCGACGACTTTTTCCAGGAAATCCCCAACGAAAAATACGCACTATTCCTTCTTTTCGGTCGAAAAGATCATAACCACTACCCACATTCCACAAAATAGTGCACCACAAATAGCAACTAATAAAGAGACCTGCGATCCCATAGAAAGACATCACAATCCCTTGCGGAAAAAAAACGATTTGCTGAGACGGAAATAACGATATAAAATTTCTACCAAGATAACTGGAAGTTCCAACCAATACGAATCCTAATGAACCTAAAAATAGTATAAAGGCCCAGAAGAAATTACTTGTTTTTCGAGACCCCGTTATAAATTCTATCCATATAGATTCTGATCGCCAACTCATATATATTAGATCCAGTTATACAATTTTTTGGAATTGAGAAAATATGACTTTCCTTTTTTTTCAAAGTGACTCTCATCAACTATATTTGTTATTTGTTGTGAACCTTTACCTTAGGAGTAATTCATAGAATTTTTTATATCTAAAATAATAACATCTCCTTCCTTTATATGATCCCCTATAGCTATATACATACAAATAAATACATTGACTTGAATTTCATACATCGGCCCGATGATGATACTTTTTTCAAAAGAGCGCAAATTTATTTACCCATATAATACGTTTACACATGCATAAGAGCTTTTTTTTTTATTTATGTTTGTAGGAATCTATGTGTTATACAATATTCTACCAAAATGGGTCTTATCGAATCAAAGTTTTTAAAATAAAAAAAGAGTGATACGATTAGGTCTCATCCGATCTAAAAAATCTTATTTTTTTGAATATGAAGAAATAAAGAAGCCATTGCAAGTGCCGGAAAGACTAGGCCTACTAAAGGCACAAAAATAGAGGGTAAGTTGTTGAAAGTTGTCATAAAATGGGTACCTCAATTTAATATTTGTACCTGTTATTGTTATATTCTGAATTCTAAAGATATATTAGAATATCTTGTATTTTTATTATTTCTATTATATATATTATATAATTATACTTAAAGTATCTTTAAGTAAATATATATCTAATACAAATATACAACCTAATAGAAATATATAGAATAGAACCTAATATAAATAGAATAAAAAATTAATAGAAATAGAATAAAAAATTAGGTAGCAAGAAGCGCCAAAATAAATAAATGGACTTATTCATCTTTCAAAATAAACAAAATAAAATAGATGTATCATAATCCCTATGATTCTTTTTGTTATTTTTGTCTTCTATTTCTATGTAGTGATTAATAAATAAAAATTTTTATTCCATTACAAATTTCTACACAATTTATTAGAATCTGATCCAAAAACAGGGAGTTTTCGGGAAATGCAATAAAGATGGAAGACTCTCTATAGATCTGTAACTCTCTATAGATCTGTATATATCTCTATTTGAGATATCTATACATATGCAAGCAAGAGAGGAAAACGAACTTTGTTTTATTTGTCTATTTGTTTTATTTGTCTATTTGTTTTATTTGTCTAGTCGAATTTGAACTTCCCGAAAGCAAAAATTAACTTTTTATCTTGTTGATAGAGGTTTACTGAGTAGTAAACATAAAAAAAATGATTCTAAATAAAAATGCATTTTTCAGGGTTTTAGTTTAATTCTGATAAGCTAACTGTTATATTTGATTTAATTTTTGTTCAAAGGAAAAAAAGCATGGAGCTGAAATAACTCACTCAGAACACCTTTTAAAGTATTACGTGGTACAATTGCATCCAACAAGCCCTTACGTAATAAAGATTCAGCCGCCTGTGAACCTTCAGGCATGGCTTTTTTCAATGTTTGTTCAATTACTCTTTTACCCGCAAACGCAATATAGGCATAGGGTTCGGCAATAATAATATCCCCCAACATACCAAAACTAGCTGTCACCCCACCGGTAGTAGGAGATGTAAGAATTGATATATAGAATAACTTTTTACTTGATTGATAATCACATAAAACCGCAGAAATTTTAGCCATTTGCATCAAACTTAAACTTCCTTCTTGCATTCGTGCTCCTCCGGAAGAACACACTAAAATAAGAGGTAAACGTTGATTGGTAGCATACTCAACCAAACGAGTTATTTTTTCGCCTACTACGGATCCCATACTACCCCCCAGAAACTGAAAATCCATAACCCCAATGGCTACCGGAATACCGTTTAGTTGACCTGTACCCGTTTGAACAGCGTCAGTCAATCCTGTCAGTTTTTGAGCAGAGGCAATACGCTTTTTATAAGTATCCTCTCGCGAATGAAATTTAATGGGATCCGCAGAGAACATGTCTTCATCCATAGGGTTCCAAGTACCCCGATCAATCGAAAGCTCGATTCTCTCTGAACTAGTCATTTTCAAATAATGTCCACATTCTTCACAAACATTTATTTCGGTTTTCTTATATATTAATTCATAACAATTGTCGCATTGAATCCACAAGTGAGTAGAGTTTTTAGTTAAATATAAATTCTTATAACTCATTAAATTACTACGATTCATATTAGTTCTTATCTTGTAATTTTTGCTTTCATGAATCTTCCCACTTTCACTACAAATGAAATTATAAATGTAACTTTCATTGGAATTTTTACTATCGCCTAAAAAGTTACTATCAATACAGATGTGAGAACGAAAATAAGAGTCAATGCTACTATTAATGTAATTATTATAATTATATTTAGTATCCTTAATGTAAGGATCGTAGTGCAGATCGTTGTCACTTTTAGATCTATTATTCAGATAACTAGAACTACAACAACTATAAAAAAAATTTTCTAGGTCACTCAAATCATAGTCAACCTCAAATTTTTTCTTTTTTATATCAAAATATATCGCATAACTATTCTTATTACTATCCCTAACAAAAAAGGTGTCATTTGCTAGGAAATTCCGAATGTCCTTGGAGCTAA